GATAATATAATTTAATCTAGTCTAGATGGTATTTTCTATAATGATAGAGAAATGAAACGCACTTTACTTACTCACAATTCGTATTCATCTACTAGATCTTTTGAAAAAAGAATTGGTTGAACTTGAAAATTGACTCATTAAATGAGTAAACGATTGAATTTGATTCGGTTGGTTGGGTGGTACCAACTAAATCGAGTGCTAATTCCCATTTCTTTCTTATTGAATTAACCGATCAACTTGCTATCGGACATTTATTTTCGATTCAATACTATGTACTATTCCAATCAAAAAAAAATTTCGACATATTTCACTTTATTATGAAAACCAATCCTACTACTTCTGGTCCTGCGGGTTCCACACTTGACGAAAAAAACCTAGGGCGTATCGCTCAAATTATTGGCCCAGTACTGGATGTTGTTTTTCCCCCGGGCAAGATGCCTAATATTTATAACGCTTTGGTAGTTAAAGGTCGAGATACTGTTGGTCAGCAAATTAATGTGACTTGCGAGGTACAACAATTATTAGGAAATAATCGAGTTAGAGCTGTAGCTATGAGTGCTACAGATGGTCTGACGAGAGGGATGGAAGTGATTGACACGGGAGCTCCTCTAAGTGTTCCGGTCGGCGGAGCTACTCTCGGGCGAATTTTCAATGTTCTTGGAGAGCCTGTTGATAATTTAGGTCCTGTAGATACTCGTACAACATCTCCTATTCATAGATCTGCGCCCGCCTTTATACAGTTAGATACGAAATTATCAATCTTTGAAACAGGGATTAAAGTGGTGGATCTTTTAGCTCCGTATCGCCGTGGAGGAAAAATCGGACTATTTGGAGGAGCTGGCGTGGGTAAAACAGTACTTATCATGGAATTGATCAACAACATTGCCAAAGCTCATGGAGGCGTATCCGTATTTGGCGGAGTAGGCGAACGTACTCGTGAAGGAAATGATCTCTACATGGAAATGAAAGAATCCGGGGTGATTAATGAAAAAAATATTGCAGAATCAAAAGTCGCTCTAGTCTATGGTCAAATGAATGAACCGCCGGGAGCTCGTATGAGAGTTGGTTTGACTGCACTAACCATGGCGGAATATTTCCGGGATGTTAATGAACAAGACGTGCTTCTATTCATCGACAATATCTTTCGTTTTGTCCAAGCGGGGTCAGAAGTATCCGCTTTATTAGGGAGAATGCCCTCCGCAGTGGGTTATCAACCCACCCTTAGTACAGAAATGGGTTCTTTGCAAGAAAGAATTACTTCCACCAAAGAGGGATCTATAACTTCGATCCAAGCAGTTTATGTACCTGCAGATGATTTGACCGACCCCGCTCCTGCCACGACATTTGCACATTTAGATGCTACTACCGTACTATCAAGAGGATTAGCTGCCAAAGGTATTTATCCAGCAGTAGATCCTTTAGATTCAACGTCAACTATGTTACAACCTGGGATCGTTGGCGAGGAACATTATGAAACTGCGCAAAAAGTGAAGCAAACTTTACAACGTTACAAAGAACTTCAGGACATTATAGCTATCCTGGGGTTGGACGAATTATCCGAAGAAGATCGTTTAACTGTAGCAAGAGCACGAAAAATTGAGCGTTTCTTATCACAACCCTTCTTCGTGGCGGAAGTCTTTACCGGTTCTCCGGGAAAATATGTTGGTCTCGCGGAAACAGTTAGGGGGTTTCAACTGATCCTTTCCGGAGAATTAGACAGTCTTCCTGAGCAGGCCTTTTATTTGGTGGGTAACATCGATGAAGCTACCGCGAAAGCTATGAACTTAGAAGGGGAGAAGAAATGACCTTAAATCTTTGTGTACTGACTCCTAATCGAATCATTTGGGATTCAGAAGTGAAAGAAATTATTTTATCCACTAATAGTGGCCAAATTGGCGTATTACCAAACCACGCTCCTATTGCCACAGCGGTGGATATAGGTCTTTTGAGAATACGTCTCAACGACCAGTGGTTAACGGCGGCTCTGATGGGTGGTTTCGCTAGAATAAGTAATAATGAGATCACTATTTTAGGAAATGATGCGGAGATGAGTACTGACATTGATCCGCAAGAAGCTCAACAAGCTCTTGAAATAGCTGAAGCTAACTTGAGTAGAGCTCAGGGTAAGAGACAGGCAATTGAGGCGAATCTAGCTCTCAGACGAGCTAGGACACGAGTAGAGGCTGTGAATGTTATTTCACAATAACATAATCAAAAGAAGTTCTTTATTATACACCACAATTTACACCACATTTTGATTGAACACAATCAAATTTAGATGATACAATGAAAAAAGAAGATGGGTAGAGAAACTTATTAGATACCAGAATCCATGGTATCTAATAAGTTCTACCTACTATTGGATTTGAACCAATGACTCCCGCCGTATGAAAGCAATACTCTAACCACTGAGTTAAGTAGGTTATTTATCATCACAAAAAAGGACCCATCGTCTCCGGGATTATAGGTGGAATATTATTTCTAAGCAATACCAATCCGCTAACAGTAAACGGATCAGAGAGCTATGATGTGGGGTCCTATCTTGACAAGAAATTATCTATATGTTAAGATATCTATGACAAGGGCTATAGCTCAGTTAGGTAGAGCACCTCGTTTACACGTGCGCCAATGCTTTTCAAAGGAGCCCGTTATGCAATGAACATAATTGATCTTATTGAGAAATCCATGTCTTACTCCATAGATTCGAGGGAACAAGAGAACAATAGCCTGACAAATATTTGGTTCGGTCCGATTCGAGTGCGAATTCAGGTGACAAATCAAATAGAATCCACAATTGATTTGTTAATTGATAAGGTAAATACCCAGCCCATTCAATGCTAGGCCTAATGAGTATAAGGGACTCAAAAGAACCTCTTTTCGTCCTATGAACTTTAAGGTGTATGAAGTCTCATATTTGACTCTTGCAGCGGAGCGATAGAGACTCCATTTAACTTAGGTTGATCTAGGCCGGAGGCAGACCTAAGTCAAGGCAACCCTTCTTTGAAACACTTTGGTATTGCTCCTAGATCAGAATACAAATGATGAATCGCAGAGCACATGGAGCCATCTTATTATCTTCCTGTAAAGAAAAAATATGGTGGACTAACTGATCTTTACATTAATCAGTTGATGAAAGAGCCCAATGCAACAAAATGCATGTTGGGTCTTTGAAACAGTTCGAATCATTTTGATAATAATCAGTTTGATCTGTTTTACCGAGAAGGTCTACGGTTCGAGTCCGTATAGCCCTAACACATTTCATTTTTTTTTGTATAGACATTCTATTTTAGTTTAGTATAGTTTTCATTTCTTCATCAGTACTTGTTTATGGACTGACATGACAGGTTTCTTTATCCATAGAAATGAAAGCATTACCACATGCCCATGTCAATACATAAGGACAGTAAAATAAAAACAATAATTCATTCCAACAGATCCAATCGCTATTTGCAAAATCTCGGATAAAATACCTATCCTTTTTCATTAATCTTCATGGATGAATTACATATGACTTTTTTCCTGTCCATGATCAAAAAGTTACTGATATATTTTTGTTTTGGTATACCCAATCCCAGTCAATTTATGAAGTGAAAATCATGACATGATTCTGTCTAAAAACTGCATTCTGACCCAATCAAGTCGAATACAATACTTAAGTTACACGGATCTAGTACCTATTCTTTTGTTGGTCTTGTATTTGTAGAAGTCCCCCGACTCCGACTAATTAGTTTTTGGCCGAACAATAATCAAATTGGTTGTTTCAAATATAATGCAGAGATAATGAATTGGTCCCTAATGTATCAATGTTCCTTCTTCTGTATTCTATGAGTTGGGTCGGTTTTGGGATTTGGTCTATCGAATTGTTCAACAATGTGTGATTCTTTCTTTTCTATTAGAAGTATCTTATGTAGATCATTTATGATTCCACTGATGACTGATTCTATCACTCTGTGTTATCTTTCATTGTGTAGTGTAAGTTTGCTCCAAAACAAACCCCTTTTGTAGCGAAACCCAACCCATTTGTTCTTCCCAAATCGCGGTCTTTCTTTAGTACTCGATTCTTTTTATTTCTGAGAGGATCCGCGAGTATAGTACAGATTCCAAGTTTCTCATTTTTTTGGTATAGAAAGATATGAGTTGTTATATGTAAAGGTTCCTCGCAACTCAACGGATTGAATCAAATCAATAAAGTAAGGAAAATAGAGATGAAATCTAGGATCAAAGAAGGTAGATAAAATAGAATAGAATCGTTCGATGTATTAGATTATGTTTATGTATTCCTATCGAATCAATAGAAGCAACGAATTTTCTACCTGGATTTTAATGAAAAGAATACTTCAAGTAGAATATGCTAGAAATCCCTAGTCATTTTACCCCAATGGAAATGAAATTCGAATATAAATATATAATATAAATATATATGAATTCCATTGGAAATTCGAAATAAAATTAACTAAACTATAAAAACAAAAACATAGTTATACTAATATGATAGATATTAGTAGTATTATTTATTACTATTATAGTTAGAGTATATTTATATACTATTTTAGTATTTGTATTTAATTACTTTATTCTATTTTGTTTTAGGGAGAAACCGAGACAAAGTAAGAGAGTTTTGTTTGTGTAAGAGCATCCTATATCTACACTATATGTAAATGGAATCTAAATGCAAAATAAATATAAGTGGGGTTCCGTTGTATGAATCTTTAAACAAGACATGCCCTATAGAAAACAAACTCTAAACTATGCGGGTTTGATCAAAAAATTTGCTTTTTTCGCCTAAGAAGTTCTGGATGAATTGACAATTTCAATTCAAATCGAATAATTCAGCCTATGCCATATTAATAGGAGTAATATTTATGTTTCTGCTTCACGAATATGATATTTTCTGGGCATTTCTAATAATATCAGGTGCTATTCCTATCTTGGCATTTGTAATTTCCGGAGTTTTAGCTCCGATTAGTGAAGGACCAGAGAAGCTCTCTAGTTATGAATCA